AGAATTCCAAAATTCGGATTATACAGAGGAAAAGACAAAAGAAAGTAAGGAGGAGGTCGAAAGAAAAAAAAAAGAAAAAGAGAAAAAAAGACGTATAGAAATAGGAGAGGCCTGGGATAGCATTATATTTGCTCAAGTAATAAGGGGTTCTTTATTAATAACCCAATCGATTCTTAGAAAATATATTCTATTGCCTTCATTGATAATAACTAAAAATATTGTTCGTATGCTATTATTTCAATTTCCCGAATGGTCAGAAGATTTTAGGGATTGGAAGAGAGAAATGTATATTAAATGCACCTATAATGGCGTTCAATTATCCGAAACAGAATTTCCAAAAAAGTGGCTAATAGACGGTATTCAGATAAAAATCATATTTCCTTTTCGTCTGAAACCTTGGCACAGATCTAAGCTACGATCCATTGAAAAGGATCCAATGAAAAAAAAGGCGAAAAAAAAAAGGAACTTTTGCTTTTTAACAATTTTTGGAATGGAAGTGGAATTGCCCTTTTCTAGTTATCCCCGAAATCGATTTTCATTTTTTCATCCCATTTTAAAAGAACTCAAAAAAAAAATGAAAAAATGGAAAAATCATTTTTTTCTAGTTCTCAAGATTTTAAATGAGAGAACAAAATTATTTCTAAATTTCTCAAAAGAAAGAGCAAAATGGATCATCAAAAGTATTCTTTTTCTAAACGAAAAAATAAAACAACTCCCAACTTTATTTCTACTTAGATTAAAAAAAATCTATGGATTGAGTGAAAGCCAAAAAGATTCAACAATGAGTAAGAAAAATCCAATGATTTACGAATCAACCATTCGAATTCAATCTATTAATTGGACAAATTGTTCATTGACAAAAAAAAAAATAAAAGATCTCAATGCTAAAAGAAAGACAATCATAAAGAAAATAAAAAAAATGACAAAAGAAAAGAAAAAGGGAGTTTTAACTTCAGAGATAAATATTAGTTCGAACAAAGCAAGTTATTATGCTAAAAGATTAAAATTAAAAAAAAATATTTGGCAGATATTACAAAAAAGAAATCCTCTATTAGCCCGTAAATCACAAAATCCTCTATTAGACCATAAATCGCAGCATTCTTTTTTAAAATCTCTCATGGAAAGGGTATACCTAGATATCTTTCTATGTATCATTTATATTCCTAGGGTCGATGTACAACTTTTTCTTGAATCAATAATAAAAACAAAAAAAAAATCCATTTACATTTACAATAATGAAGCAAATGTGGAAAGAACTGATAAAACAAATCAAAGTCTAATTCACTTTATTTCGCTTCTCCAAAAATCTTATAATATTAGGAATACGAATTCACAGAATTCTTGTGACGTATCCTCGTTGTCACAGGCATATGTTTTTTTTAAATTATCAGAAACTCAAATTATTAACATATATACGTTAAGATCTGTTTTTGAATATCATCGAAAATCCTTTTTTCTTAAGAATGAAATAAAGGAGTTTTTTTTTGGAATACGAAGAATATTTGATTCTAAATTAAGACAAAAGAACCCTCCCAATTCTCTAATGAATCAATGGACAAATTGGTTGTTAAAGAGTCATTATCAATATGATTTATCTCAGAAGAGATGGTCTAGATTAGTGCCACAAAAATGGAGAAATAGAATCCATGAGCGTCGTGTCTCTCAAAATAAAGATTTAAAAAAATGTGATTCATATGAAAAAACCCGATTAATTCTTTACAAAAACCAACAATTAGACTCATTAAAAAAAAAAAAAAAACAATATGAATATGATCTTTTTTCATATAAATCTATTAATTATGCAAATAATAAGGACTCATATATTTATGGATATGGATCATCATTCCAAGCAAATAAAAATCAAGCGATTTCTTATAATTACAACACACGTAAACAAAAAATATTTGATCTAACAAGTGATATCTCTATCAAGAATTATATAGCAGAAGATGATATTATAGATATGGAAAAAAATCTGGATAGAAAGTATTTTGATTGGATGGGAATGAATGAAGAAATATTAAATCGTTCCATATCGAATCGGGAATTTTTGTTCTTTTCCAAATTTTTGATGTTTTTTAATGCATATACGAGTAACCCGTGGATCATACCAATCCAATTACTTTTTTTCGATTTTAATATAAATCAAAATGTTAGTGAAAATAAAAACATTACTGGAAGGAAAAAAATAATAGATATTTTTAGATCATCAAAAAAAAAAAAAAAATTGGAATTCGAGTTAGAGACTCGAAATCAAGCAAAAGCGGAATACACGGGTCGAGTGGATTTTGAATCATCTCTATCAACCCAAGAAAAAGATATTGAAGAAGATTATGCAGGATTGGACAGGAAAGAGGATATAAACAAAAAGCAATACAAGAACAAGATGGAGGCCGAACTTAATCTCTTATTAAGAAAGTTTTTGGTTTTTCAATTGAATTGGAAAGGTTCCTTAAATCAAAGAGTAATGAATAATATAAAAATATATTGTCTCCTGATTAGATTGAAAAATCTAAAAGATATTGCTATAACCTCTATTCAAAGAGGAGAACTAAGTCTAGATATTATGGTGATTCAGAATCAGAAGGATTTAACTCTTACAGGTACAGGATTGACGAAAAATAACAAATTGATCCAAAAAGGAATATTGATTATCGAACCGGTTCGTCTGTCTAGAAAAAACGATGAACAATTTTTTATGTATCAAACCATAGGCCTTTCGTTGATTCATAAGAGTAAGGGTCAAATTAATCAAAGATCTCCAGAAAAAAGCCAGGTTGATAAGAAGAACTTTGAAAAATCCATTCCAAGAACAAGAGATCAAAAGATAACAGAAAATAAAGAAAAAAATCATTATGATTTGCTTGTTCCTGAATTTTTTTTTTCCGCTAGACGTCGTAGAGAATTCAGAATTCTAATTTGTTTCAATTCTAAGAATAGAAATAGTGTACATAGAAAGACAACATTTTACAATAAGAATAAAGTAAATAATTGCTGTAACGTTTTGGATGAAAATAAGGATCTTGATAGAAAAAAAAAAAAACTAATAAATTTCCATTTTTTTCTTTGGCCGAATTTTCGATTAGAGGATTTAGCTTGTATGAATCGCTATTGGTTTGATACCTATAATGGAAGCCGTTTCAGTATAATAAGGATACATATGTATCCGCGATTGAGAATTCGTTAATCTAGATTTCTTTCTTCTATTTAGCGTAACATATCCGGTATGCAGATACAAATGGATACACACATAGATGCGCACACACATTGTGTTAACTTCTATTTTGTATTCTGAAACCTTGATACTGATTCAATGATATATCCAAAAATGAATCAACAAAATCGTCTTATAGATATATTTAAATATTTAAGTCTACCATTTTTTTGGAATGCATAAATATAGTATTTCTATGATTTGGAAAAAAAAATCGGGAAATCTTAAGGAAATTAAGATTATTGTATATACCAAATTTGAAATTAGTGTCATTACTATTACTGACCAAAAAAGATATCTATAAAATAAGATCCATAAAATAAGGAAGGGGGAGAAGAAAGCTTTCAACTTATGGTAAAAAATTTATTTCTACCGGGTTTTTCACAAGAAAAAAAAGAAAAAAACCCCGGATCGGTTGAATTTCAAGTATTCAATTTCACCAATAAGATACGAAGACTTACTTCACATTTGGAATTGCACCGAAAAGACTATTTATCTCAAAGAGGTTTACGTAAAATTCTGGGAAAACGACAACGGCTACTGTCTTATTTGTCAAAGAAAAATGGAATACGCTATAACAAATTAATAAATCAGTTGAATATTCGGGAGTCACAAATTCGCTAATTTGAAGAGTCATTTCGAATTATTCGATTTATTAGGTCTTGAATTTTGATGAATTTCTTTTCTTTTGTTTTACGCAATTCATGATAAATCGAGGAAAAACCTATGAATGTCCCAACTACAAGAAAAGACCTCATGATAGTCAATATGGGCCCTCACCACCCATCAATGCATGGTGTTCTTCGACTTATTGTTACTCTGGATGGTGAGGATGTTATTGATTGTGAACCAATATTGGGTTATTTACACAGAGGGATGGAAAAAATTGCGGAAAACCGAACAATTATACAATATCTGCCTTATGTAACACGTTGGGATTATTTAGCTACTATGTTCACAGAAGCAATAACCGTAAACGGACCGGAACAGTTGGGAAATATTCAAGTACCCAAAAGAGCCAGCTATATTCGAGTAATTATGTTGGAATTGAGTCGTATAGCTTCTCACTTACTATGGCTGGGACCTTTTATGGCGGATATTGGTGCACAAACCCCTTTCTTCTATATTTTCAGAGAAAGAGAATTAATATATGATCTATTCGAAGCTGCGACAGGTATGAGAATGATGCATAATTTTTTCCGTATCGGAGGAGTAGCGGCTGATCTACCTCATGGTTGGATAGATAAATGTTTGGATTTCTGCGATTATTTTTTAACAGGGGTTATTGAATATCAAAAACTTATTACGCGAAATCCGATTTTTTTAGAACGGGTTGAGGGAATAGGCATTGTTGGTGGAAAGGAAGTAATAAATTGGGGTTTATCAGGACCGATGCTTCGGGCTTCCGGAATACAATGGGATCTCCGTAAAGTTGATAATTATGAGTGTTACGGGGAATTTGATTGGGAAGTTCAATGGCAAAAAGAAGGAGATTCATTAGCTCGTTATTTAGTTCGAATTGGTGAAATGGTGGAATCCATAAAAATTATTCAACAGGCTTTGGAAGGAATTCCCGGCGGTCCATATGAGAATTTAGAAATCCGTTACTTTGATAGGGAAAGGGAACCAGAATGGAATGATTTTGAATATCGATTCATTAGTAAAAAACCGTCTCCGACTTTTGAATTGCCGAAACAAGAACTTTATGTAAGAGTTGAAGCCCCAAAAGGAGAATTAGGAATTTTTCTAATAGGGGATCAGAATGGTTTTCCTTGGAGATGGAAAATTCGTCCACCTGGTTTTATCAATTTGCAAATTCTTCCTCAATTAGTTAAAAGAATGAAATTGGCCGATATTATGACAATACTAGGTAGCATAGATATCATTATGGGAGAAGTTGATCGTTGAAATGATAATTGATACAACAGAAGTACAAGATATCAATTCTTTTTTTAGATTGGAGTCTTTAAAAGAGCTCTATGGAATTCTATGGGTACTTGCCCCTATCTTTACTCTTGTATTGGGAATCACCATAAGTGTACTAGCAATTGTATGGTTAGAAAGAGAAATATCCGCAGGTATACAACAGCGGATTGGACCTGAATACGCTGGTCCTTTGGGAGTTCTTCAAGCTCTAGCAGATGGAACAAAACTGCTTTTCAAAGAGAGTCTTATTCCATCCAGGGGGGATACTCGTTTATTCAGTATCGGACCATCCATATCAGTCATATCAATTATAATAAGCTATTCAGTAATTCCTTTTGGATATAACTTTGTTTTATCTGATCTCAATATCGGCGTTTTTTTATGGATTGCTATTTCGAGTATTGCTCCCATTGGACTTCTTATGTCAGGATATGGATCAAATAATAAATATTCCTTTTTGGGTGGTCTACGAGCTGCTGCTCAATCGATTAGTTATGAAATACCATTAACTCTATGTGTGTTATCAATATCTCTACGTGCGATTCGTTGATACAAAAACTTTTTGATGCTATTGCTATGCCTATGCGCCTTTCTTTGTAGGACACTTTATAGGAAAGGGGTAGAATAAATTCATTATTCTTATTCTCAATTCGGATTGAAGAACAAAATAAGATAGTTATATGAGTGAAATCAGACAGCTTCTATTGAATAGAATTCAATATAATTTATGAATACTATATTACATTACCAGACCAGATTTTATATATGGTATAATTGATATATGGTATAGTATGATGATTTGAAATTGCAGTCAAAATATTGAGTCTCATTTTCTATGTATAAGAATTTAGTGAAAAAAAATTAGAAGCAGAAGAGTCTGATTACCCCAGGATTGGTTGATTAGTAATCTTGTCTTGAAGCGGGTTCAAAAGACCAACCTTATTGAGTTTTTGCTACCGTTTGGATGAATTACCATCCATGTATTAACATAAATAAGGGAGGCTCATAAAAAATGGAGTGGATGGTTAGAAGCACCAAGATACACAAAGGATTAGTAACGCGGATTATGTAAATTTTCAAAAAAAAAAGAGCATTTCCACATAATAGAAAAAAGAATACTAATTGGGGCTTTAAGTTGGTAGAAAAAAGAAGGCAGTACTCCCCAAAATTCCGGTCCAGAGTATGCTCCTATCCACTGATTAAATAAATGACTATCGGGAACGAAATAATCCTTTAATTTTTTTTTTCAAGTCCCTTTTTTTTTATTTGCACAAAAAAAGACGAATAGGAACGAAAAAAAAAAAAAGAAAAAAAAAAAGCGACCCCCACCTTCTCTTTTTTTTTTTTATCCATACTTATGGAGATAGAATTTATGTGATAATTTAGAAACTAATATGTAATTCTTTTTCGTAATCGAAAACGATGGGCGGGGGGTTATTGGATAATTCTAAAAGATTTTTTTATTGAAGAATAAAGTTATTACTTAATAAATTCAATTTTTAATTTTTAAGGGATAAGATCAATTCAGAAGTACCTTTTGTATCTTTTATAAAAAATGCATTTTATTTCTCTTTATTATTAAATTAGAACAGACAGAATTCAATTGGTCTAATTCAGAACCGTCCGATAAATTGGAATCTTATCCATCTTAGGGATATAGCAAAAGAGAAATAATCGGCCTGGTTCTTAGATTTTTTTAAGGCTTTCGAGGAGCCGTATGAGGTGAAAATCTCATGTACGGTTCTGTAATAGCGATGGGGACAGTAATGTTATCACCGACTAGGATTATCTAATAGTTTAAGTACAGTTGATATAGTTGATGCACAATCAAAATATGGTTTTTGGGGGTGGAATTTGTGGCGTCAACCTATAGGTTTCATCGTTTTTCTAATTTCTTCCCTAGCAGAATGTGAAAGATTACCTTTTGATTTACCGGAAGCGGAAGAAGAATTAGTAGCGGGTTATCAAACCGAATATTCGGGTATAAAATTTGGTTTATTTTATGTTGCTTCCTATTTAAACCTATTAATTTCTTCATTATTTGTAACAGTTCTTTACTTGGGCGGTTCAAATATCTCTGTTCCGTACATATTCGTTTCTGAGTTTTTTGAAATAACTAATAAAGCAGCATATAGAGTTTTTGGAACTACAATTGATATCTTTATTACATTAGCTAAAACTTATTTGTTCTTGTTCCTTTCTATCACAGCAAGATGGACTTTGCCTAGGCTAAGAATGGACCAATTATTAAATCTTGGGTGGAAGTTTCTTTTACCTATTTCTCTCGGTAATCTATTATTAACAACTTCGTCTCAACTGTTTTCACTGTAAAAGATTGATCCTCAGATTGATCCTATATATTTGTAACTTGTCTCAAACAAGAGAAAGAAACAAAGCAAAAATATTCATAGATATTCACGATATGTTCCTTATGGTAACTGGGTTCATGAATTATGGTCAACAAACAGTCCGAACTGCAAGGTACATTGGTCAAAGTTTCATGATTACCTTATCCCACGCAAATCGTTTACCTGTAACTATTCAATATCCTTATGAAAAATTAATTACATCGGAACGTTTCCGCGGTCGAATCCATTTTGAATTTGATAAATGTATTGCTTGTGAAGTATGTGTTCGTGTATGTCCTATAGATCTACCCGTTGTTGATTGGAAACTGGAAAAGGATATTCGAAAGAAACGATTGCTTAATTACAGTATTGATTTCGGAATTTGTATATTTTGTGGTAACTGTGTTGAGTATTGTCCAACAAATTGTTTATCAATGACTGAAGAATATGAACTTTCGATTTATGATCGTCATGAATTGAATTATAATCAAATTGCTTTGGGCCGTTTACCAATGTCAGTAATTGATGATTATACAATTCAAACAATTCAAATAAAATAATATAATAAAAATTCAAATAAAATAATATAATAAAAATTTTGATTTTATTTATTTCTTTTTTAATTTTCTTTTTTATTCATTCTAATTTAATTTATTATAATATCATTTTTAATATAATATATAATATAATATAATTAATTATTAATTATTAAAAATAATTAGAAATATATATAAATCAAATCAGTTCTATATTTCATATCTATTTATTTTATTTATAAATATTTATAAATAAAATAAATAGATATGAAACAGAATAATCTAAATTTAGACAATAATAAAATGTTCTCTAAAAATAGAAAAACTATTCTATATTCTCTTAGAAAATATTCTATTAGCAATATTCTATTTTCTATTAGCAATATTCTATTCTTTATATATAGAGAGAGATATGGAGAAATTCTATATATATATATTCTATAAATATAGAATATATATAGTTATACTTATAATTTCGATAGTTTCGACCTACTCTTTCGTATAACGAATGAAATGACATTGGTCCTATAACTGGTACCTATTCCCACTTGTTAGGATTTGATTAAATTCAATGAGGAGAGAAATCTCGTATATAAAATATTTTCCCTGGTCGTATCAATTAAGGTCATGAAATTTCGATTTATTTATCTCTTATTTTACATAGAATGGATTTGCCTGAATCACTACATGATTTTCTTTTAGTCTTTTTGGGATCAGGTCTTATATTAGGAAGTCTAGGAGTGGTATTATTTACCAACCCAATCTTTTCTGCTTTTTCGTTGGGACTGGTTCTTGTTTGTATATCTTTATTCTATATTTTATCAAACTCCCATTTTGTAGCTGCCGCACAACTACTTATTTACGTGGGAGCTATAAACGTTTTAATCCTATTTGCTGTGATGTTCATGAATGGTTCGGAATATTACCAAGATTTTCATCTTTTGACCTTTGGGGGTGGAATTACTTTGATGGTTTGTACAAGTATTTTTGGTTCACTAATAACTACTATTCCAGATACATCATGGTACGGTATTATTTGGACTACAAGACCAAATCAGATTATAGAGCAAGATTTGATAAGTACTAGTCAACAAATTGGAATTCATTTATCAACCGATTTTTTTCTTCCATTTGAACTAATTTCAATAATTCTCTTAGCTGCTTTGATAGGTGCAATTGTCATGGCTCGCCAGTAAGAAATCTTTCGAACTAGCAATAAAAAAAATGGAATTTTTTTTATTTTCCCACATTTATTTCTGTTGAATTCTATGTGAATGTAAAAAAAAAGAGTGTTTATGTAGAAAAGAATTTTTTTTTTGCCAATATATTCTTTTGTTCCAGACTTGTTATATTCTTTAGTCAATTGAATCCGTTGAATTGTTGTTCATATTATATTAAAATGAATCGAAATTGATAAGGAGTTGGTCAATGATGCTCGAACATGTACTTGTTTTGAGTGCCTATTTATTTTCTATCGGTATCTATGGATTGATCACGAGCCGAAATATGGTTAGAGCCCTTATGTGTCTTGAACTTATACTGAATGCAGTTAATATTAATTTCGTAACCTTTTCTGATTTTTTTGATAGTCGCCAATTAAAAGGAAATATTTTTTCTATTTTTGTTATTGCTATTGCAGCCGCTGAAGCTGCTATCGGACCGGCTATTGTTTCTTCAATTTATCGTAACAGAAAATCAACTCGTATCAATCAATCGAACTTGTTGAATAAATAGTATTAATCATGATTAATCATAAAAATTTGAATTTAGAATAGTGTAATATTCATCAATTCAAATTTGCATGTTTGCAAAAACGTAAGAAATCAAAGTATCTTGGTCCTCTTCTCCTCTTATGAATTGATCCGGAAGTCGATTTTGAGTATCAAAATTCTGGTAAATCGTTGATTCATCTGGTGTCTAAATATATGATTCATTTACGAGTTTACTAGATCGAAAATTTTCAATTTTTGGTGTTAAAAAATTACTCTAGATCCAATGTCACATTCAGTAAAGATTTATGATACATGTATAGGATGTACTCAATGTGTCCGAGCCTGCCCCACAGATGTATTAGAAATGATACCTTGGGACGGGTGTAAAGCTAAGCAAATAGCTTCTGCCCCAAGAACAGAGGACTGTGTCGGTTGTAAGAGGTGTGAATCCGCCTGTCCGACGGATTTCTTAAGTGTTCGAGTTTATTTATGGCATGAAACAACTCGAAGCATGGGTCTAGCTTATTGATACCTTTCAAAAAACAAACCCCACGAGAATACGTTTTTTTACTGGCAAAAACCCGCGCTCAAAATAGAAAAATAAGATTATTATTATTATTTTGAGCGCGGGTTTTTCTGGTCCAAGTGTATCTTATTTTTATCACGAATTATTTTCCTTGGTTAACAATAGTTGTACTTTTGCCAATAGCCGGGGGTTCCTTAATCTTCTTATTTCCTCATCGAGGAAATAAGGTAATTAAGTGGTATACGATTTGTATATGCTTAATCGATCTCCTTCTAACAACCTATGCATTTTGTTATCATTTCCAATTGGATGATCCATTAATCCAACTGACGGAAAATTATAAATGGATCAATTTTTTTGATTTTTACTGGAGATTCGGAATAGATGGACTCTCTATAGGACCCATTTTACTGACGGGATTTATTACCACTATAGCCACTTTAGCGGCTCAGCCGGTTACTCGAGAATCCCGATTATTCCATTTCCTGATGCTAGCAATGTATAGCGGTCAAATAGGACCATTTTCTTCTCGAGACATTTTACTTTTTTTCATCATGTGGGAATTGGAATTAATTCCAGTTTATATACTTTTATCCATGTGGGGGGGAAAGAAACGTTTGTATTCAGCTACAAAGTTTATTTTATACACTGCGGGAAGTTCTGTTTTTTTATTAATGGGAATTCTAGGTATCGGTTTATATAGTTCTAATGAACCGACATTAAATTTTGAAACATTAACTAATCAATCGTATCCTGCGGTGCTCGAAATAATATTCTATATGGGATTTCTTTTTACTTTTGCTGTCAAATTGCCGATTATACCCTTACATACATGGTTACCAGACACCCACGGAGAGGCACATTACAGCACTTGTATGCTTTTAGCCGGAATCTTATTAAAAATGGGAGCGTATGGATTGGTTCGAATTAATATGGAATTATTACCCCACGCTCATTCTATATTTTCCCCCTGGTTAATGATATTAGGTTCAATTCAAATAATCTATGCAGCTTCAACATCTCTTGGTCAACGTAATTTAAAAAAAAGAATAGCTTATTCCTCGGTATCTCATATGGGTTTCATAATTATTGGAATTGGTTCCATAAGCGATACGGGGCTCAATGGGGCCATTTTACAAATAATCTCTCATGGATTTATTGGCGCTGCGCTTTTTTTCTTGGCGGGAACTAGTTATGATAGACTACGTCTTCTTTATCTTGACGAAATGGGCGGAATGGCTATCCCAATGCCAAAAATATTCACAGTTTTCAGTATCTTATCGATGGCTTCTCTTGCATTGCCGGGCATGAGCGGTTTTGTTGCAGAATTGATGGTTTTTTTTGGAATAATTACCAGTCAAAAATATCTTTTAATGACAAAAATACTAATCACTTTTGTAACAGCAATTGGAATGATATTAACTCCTATTTATTCATTATCCATGTTACGGCAGATGTTCTATGGATACAAGCTTTTTAATACACCAAACTCGTATTTTTTTGATTCTGGGCCGCGAGAATTATTTATTTCGATTTCTATACTTATACCTGTAATAGGTATTGGTATTTATCCAGATTTTATTTTCTCATTCTCGGTTGACAAGGTTGAAGCCATTCTATCGAATTTTTTCTAAATAGTTTTTCTCGTGAATAAAACCCAAAATCAAAAAGAGAAATAAACCCCATAAAATAAAAAAGAATTTGAATTAATTGTAATCGAATATGTTTGTTGTTTGTGAGAACCCCTTGAATCATTACATTACTTGATTTAAAGGGTTCTCGACGATTTTTTTTCTCTTTCTATATTAATAGAATATATATATTAATATATAATATAATATATATTAATATATGATTTATATATGAATAATATGATTTATATATGAATATATAATCTAATTTCTTATATATATATATATATATAATATATATATGCTTTCATGCTTTCTTTATTTGTATTTGTCAGATCCTTTACTCACTTTAATTCAATTAGATGTAAATGAACCATAACTGTGTAATCCTATACCTAATAGATTGATCCCCAAATAACATATCCAAATTATAAGAAAGCCCAGAGAGGCCGCTAGTGAAGAATTTACACCTTCAAATTTCTTATTTTTTCTAGTATGTAAATAAATCGCAAATATGGTCCAAGTAATAAAGGCCCAAGTCTCCTTTGGATCCCAATTCCAATATGATCCCCATGCCTCATTAGCCCATACTGCTCCTGAAAGAATACCTATCGTTAAAAAGATAAAACCCAGACTAATAATACGATAACTCCAACGATCCAATTGTTGAATAAACTGAGACCTGTAATAATTTCTAGAAGAAGAAAAATAAGTTTTTTGTAAAACATTATTTCTTTCATACATATTCATGTATTGGATCTCAGCAAAAGAAAATGAGTCATTTAAAAAATACAAATCATTGCTTTTACCAAAAATTTGTATGACTTCTCGAAATGTAATAACTAAAATTGCTACTGATAATAACGATCCACATAAAAGAGCTGCATAGCCAAATATCATCATACTTACATGCATCATTAACCAATGAGATTGTAAAGCGGGTACTAATATTGCAGATTGATGCATTTCGGTTAAAATACCCGAAGTAGCAAAGCCTTGGGTAAAAATAACACTTGGTGCGATTATTGTACTTAAATCGTTTTTATGCTTTTTAAAACAAAAAACCATATGAAAAATGGAAAAACCCCAGGAAAGAAAGATTAATGATTCATATAAATCACTAAATGGTAAATGGCCCGAAAAAATCCAGCGAGTAATTAACAAGCCCGTTATACAGAAAAAAGTTATTATCATACCATTTTTGGACGAATCATATAATCCTAACATCTCATTGACTAATAAGGTTATAAAATGAGTTGAAATTACAATTGATACGACCGAAAACGATATATGAGTTAATATATGCTCTAAAGTTGAAAATATCATAACAAAAATGAAAAAAAAAAAGTGTTTGAATACTAGTACTAGGAAGAGAAATCGGAAAGTGAATTCATTATAGGACTTACTCTTTTAGAAGATAAGATGCCATGCCGCCACTCGGACTCGAACCGAGATGCTCTAGCACTGCTTCCTAAGAGCAGCGTGTCTACCAATTTCACCATAGCGGCTTACTCGAAATCATAATAACCGATTTATTGTCAATCGTCGAGATTGAAAGAATCAATTAAAATAGAAAAAAAAATGCAATTTTTTTTTAATAAACATTAAAGAATGAAAGGAATTTTATTATAATTATTTGAAAAAATTTATAATAAAACTGATTATTTTATATTAAAAATCTTTAGAAGAAATGAATCATAATAATAATCTAAATTTAATTATAAATAAATTATTATTTATATTTATATATATATTATTATTTATATATTTAATATATATTTAAAATAAATATAAATAATAATATATATAAATACTTAATATTATAAAATAAATTTTTAAATTAAAAATCTTTTTTTTTTTTAGAACGTTTCAATTTCAATACGAATTCTTATTCTTTCTCGTTTTTTTTTGTTTCGAGTTTTAGTTTTTAACAACGGGGAACGGTTTTTTCGTAGTTTATTCTCTTTTTCAAAAACAAGCACTGTTGGAACTAGATAATTCTGACTTCAATCCGGAAATGGAACAAAAAATTCTCTTTTGTAGTTTTTAATGACTCATTTATTATATTATTCTTATTATTTTTTCATTTTCTGAATCGAAAGAGATGCATTTCTATTTATTTTTTCAATGAAAGAAAATAAATAGTTAAAAATAGTTAAAAAAAAAAAATAGAGTTAAAAAAAAGTTTCTTTTTGGATCACCAATTTAGTATTACATTCAAAGGATTTTTTTTTCTTATTCTAAAAGATATATATATGAGTTATAATTAAAATTAAATTTAAAATTTATTAAATATAAAAAATTCTATTTTAAATCAATTCAATATTCGAGAATACTCTTTGAATCCATCTAATTTAGATTGTTACAACGTTTCTATTTGTTATACAAAAAAACTTTTTGAATTCCCTGTAGAAATTGATTGCGCTAATGAATAAGCTTTCAATGTTGTCCAATATCCCCTCTTTTTCCAAAAAGTTTTCCGGATTTTTTTTTTTGATCTAGAAGTGCGTTTCTTTGGAACTGCCATCCAACTAGTATAGTTTTTTTTTTCATTGCTACAGGTCATGTGAAAGACATATCTTTTGTTCTGTAAATGAAAACTAATTGTTCTTTGATTAATTAGCCATATATCTTATCCCCCTCTTTTTTTTTCTATCTAAAGTAAAACATTGAATATTATAACACCTTTTTCAAAATTTTGCCAAACATAGATATCTTTGTATTGTACTGTAAAAAAATCAATTAGTTCGAAAATAAACTAATGTTTCTGAATATGAACAAAAGAAAAAAATTCTTATTTATTATTTATTTGATTGGGTCATGTCATATGAATTGTATTTTGCTGCATATCAAAATAAACGAATGTTCTTAGTTTTGGTACAATTTTGGACCCTCGCTCTATAGAAAAGAATGTTTGTATAATTGTCAAATAAAAATTTGAATTTTTATTTGACAAATTTCGTTTTTATGAGAATTTTTTTAACAATTTTATTAGTTATTTTCTTATTAATAGTAATATTTAATAGTAATAAAAATATTACTAAAAAAAAAGTTTCTTTTTCACTAGGAATTTGTTTATTGGACCATTTTTACTTTGTACTTTGCAATCTTTGTATTTTGCAATATTAGAAATATAGTGCAAAGATTCAGAATAATAGATAATTCTATTTATATGTTCACTCTTTTTTATTAACCGAAACCTTTACAAAAGAGATAAAACCGACGAATAAGAAACAAAACTCATTACGAATCCAAATCTTTTTTCTTTTATTCTTTTTTTGTATGGAATATACACATCAATCTTCATGGATCATACCTTTCATTCCACTTCCAGTTCCTATGTTGATAGGGGTGGGACTTCTACTTTTTCCCACAGCAACAAAAAATCTTCGCCGTATGTGGGCTTTTCCGAGTATTTTATTGTTAGGTATAGTTATGCTTTTTTCGGTCGATCTGTCGATTGATCAAATCAATAACAATAAGACTTCCATCTATCAATATGTGTGGTCTTGGACTATAAATAATGATCTTTCTTTAGAGTTTGGTTACTTGATCGATTCACTTACCTCTATTATGTTAATATTAATCACTACTGTTGGCATTTTGGTTCTTATTTATAGTGATAATTATATGTCTCATGATCAAGGATATTTGAGATTTTTTGCTTATATGAGTTTTTTTAATACTTCAATGTTGGGATTAGTTACTAGTTCTAATTTGATACAAATTTATATTTTTTGGGAATTGGTTGGAATGTGTTCTTATCTATTAATAGGTTTTTGGTTCACACGTCCTATTGCAGCAAATGCTTGTCAAAAGGCGTTTGTAACTAATCGTGTAGGGGATTTTGGTTTATTATTAGGTATTTTAGGTCTTTATTGGATAACGGGTAGTTTGGAATTTCGGGATTTGTTTCAAATATTCAATAACTTGATTTATAATAATGATGTTAATGGTTTTTTTGTTACTTTGTGTGTCCTATTGTTATTTTGCGGTTCTGTTGCTAAATCTGCCCAATTCCCCCTTCATGTATGGTTACCGGATGCTATGGAAGGGCCTACTCCTATTTCCGCTCTTATACATGCTGCTACTATGGTAGCGGCGGGAATTTTTCTTGTAGCTAGACTTCTTCCTCTTTTCATAGCTATACCCCCCATAATGAATGGAATAGCTTTCATAGGTATAATAACATTAGTATTGGGAGCTACTTTAGCTATTGCTCAAAAAGATATTAAGAGAAATTTGGCCTATTCTACAATGTCTCAATTGGGTTATATGATGTTAGCTCTAGGTATGGGATCCTATCGAGCCGCTCTATTTCATTTGATTACTCATGCTTATTCAAAAGCATTGTTGTTCTTAGGATCCGGATCCATTATTCATTCAATGGAAGCTATTGTTGGATATTCTCCAGAAAAAAGTCAAAATATGGTTCTTATGGGCGGGTTAACAAAACATACGCCAATCACAAAAACTGCTTTTTTAATGGGTACGCTTTCTCTTTGTGGTATTCCACCCTTTGCTTGTTTTTGGTCCAAAGATGAGATTCTTAATGATAGTTGGTTGTATTCGCCAATTTTCGCAATATTAGCTTGTTCTACAGCTGGATTAACTGCATTTTATATGTTTCGCATCTATTTACTTGTTTTTGAGGGATATTTAAACGTTCATTTTCAAAATTTTAATGGAAAAAACAATAATTCATTATATTCAATATCTTTATGGGGTAAAAAAGGAAAAAAAAAAGTAAAAAAGAAAATTCATTTATTAGATTTATTAACAATGAAAAATAATGAAAGGAAATCTTTTTTTTGGAAGAAGAAGACATATCTCCATCGAATTAATCGAAATGTAAAAAGCATAAGACGTCTTTTTATTGATAGTACCTATTTTGATACTAAAAAGACTTCTTCTTTCTATCCTCATGAATCCGCCAATACTATGCTATTTTCGATGCTTATATTAGTACTATTTACTTTGTTCGTTGGGGTCATAGGAATCTCTTTCAGCCAAGAAGGGATCGATTTGGATATATTACCCAAATTGTTAATCCCATCTATAGACCTTTTGCATCAAAATTTGAAAAATTCTTTTGATTGGTATGAATTTTTGACAAATGCAACTTTTTCAGTGAGTCTTGCTTTTTTCGGAATATTTATAGCATCTTGTTTCTATAAGCCCGTTTATTCGGCTTTACAAAATTTGAATTTACTTAATCTATTTGAAAAAAATGTTCCTAAACCTAAAAAAGAAGTTGCAGAAAAAATGATCAATGTCATATATGATTGGTCATATAATCGTGGTTACATAGACGCTTTTTATGGAATAACTTTAATAGCAAGTGTAAGAAAATTTGCCAAACTAAATCATTTTTTTGATAGACAAGTAATTGATGGAATTCCAAATGGAGTTGGTATTACAAGTTTTTTTATGGGAGAGGCTATAAAATATGTGGGGGGTGGACGAATTTCTTCGTATATTTTCATTTTTTTATTTTTTTTATTAATTCTTTTAGTAATTTGCTCTCTTTTTTATTTTAATTACTGACTAATATGGAACTTGGTAAGACAAGGGGGTTAAATAACTGAAAAATAAGATTATTAAAGA